ATACATTATATTGCCTTTCTTAATAATAGCTAAAAATATTTTCCTTATTTTATTATTCCAAATTCCTGAGTGGGACGAGGATTTTAAAGAATGGAATAGAGAAATCTATATTAAATGCACCTATAATGGCGTTCAATTATCAGAAACAGAATTTCCACAAGATTGGTTAATAAATGGTATTCAGATAAAGATTCTATATCCTTTCTGCCTAAAACCTTGGAGAAAATATAAGGCACGATCTCATCATAGAGATTTAATGAAAAAAAAAGATAAAAAAACAAATTTTTGTTTTTTAACAATCTGGGGAATGGAAGCGGAATTTCCCTTTGGTTCTCCCCGAAAACGACCTTTTTTTTTTGAACCTATTTATAAAGAACTCCAAAAAAAGGTGAAAAAGAGATTTTTACAAGTTCTAAAATCTTTCAATAAAAAAATAAAAACCTTTCTAAAAGTTACAAAAGAAGAAACAAAAGGAGTCATCAAAATAGTTCGAGTTATCAACCTAATAATGAAAAAAATGGAGAATCCAAATAATAAATTTGAATTGAGGAAAGAAAAAATATATGAACCGAACGAAAACAAAAAAGATTTGAAAAGAAATAATAAGATTCTTCGCGAATCGTCTGTTTTAAATCGAACAATGAATTGGTTCAATTATTCACTAATAGAAAGAAGAATGAAAGATCTTTCTGATAAGACAATCAAAATAAGGAATCAAATTGAACAAACCTCAAAAGACAATAAAAAAAAAGAAATAGTTAGAATTTCTGATAATAATTTATCGGGATCACAGAAACATATTTGGAAAATATTAAAAAGGAAAAATATCCGATTAATGCGTAAATCACACTACTTTATCAAATCATTCATTGAAAAAATATACATAGATATTTTGCTATGTACCATTACCATTTCTAAGATCAATGCACAACTTTTCTTTGAATCAACAAAAAAGATCTTTAATAAATCCATTGACAACAATAAAAGAAATAAAGAACAAGAAGGAATTGATGAAACAAATCAAAATAGAATGAATTTTATTTTGACTATAAAAAAATTGTTATCAAATACTGATAATACTAAGAATAGCAATCAAAATCCCAATACTTATTGGAACTTATCTTCCCTGTCCCAAGCATATGTTTTTTACAAAATATCACAAAACCAATTACTTAATAAGTATCAATTGAAACCTTTACTTAAATATCAAGGGAACTCTCCTTTTTTTAAGGATATTTTAAAAGACTATTGTATGATACACGGAATATTTGATCCTAAATCAAGACATATTAAAATTAATACGTATGTAATGAACGAATGGAAAAACTGGTTAAAAGGTCATTATCAATACGATTTATCTCAAAAAAAAGGGTCTCGATTAGTACCTAAAGAATGGCGAAATAGAATCAATAAACATTGTATGATTCAAAACAAGGAATCAAACCAATTGGCTTTATATAAAAAATACCAATTCATTTATTCCATGAATAAAAATGATTATGCAGCAAATTCATTTATGAGTCAAAAAGACAAATGGAAAAAACATTACAGATATGATCTTTTATCTTATAAATACATAAATCTCCCTAATTTATACATTTCTGGATCAACATTAGAAATAAATGGGAACCAAGAAATTCCATATCATTTCAATACATCAAAACCTGAATCATTTGATGTATTGGTAAGTATACCTAGTAATGATTATCTAGAAAAAGGATATCCTATTGATAGGAATACAAATTTGGATAGAAAATATTTTGATTCTAGAATTCTTCATCTTTATCTTTGTTTTATAAAAAATATTTTTATAAAAAATATTGAAATCTGGACCAATGCACATATTGGCATCAAGATTCAGAAAAATACTAAGACTGAAATTAATAATTTCGAAAAAATGAAAAAAAAAGATCTTTTTTATCCTACAATTTATCAAGAGATCAAACCATTCAATCAAAAGAGTTTCTTTTTTTATTGCATGAGAATGAATAAAGAAGAGTTATATGATACCGCATCCAATCATGATACTATATCCAATCTAGAAACTTGGTTCTTCCCAGAATTTGTGCTACTTTTTGATGAATATCAAATTCAACCTTGGATCATACCAATCAAATCACTCTTTTTTCATTTTTCTATAAGTGAAAAAAGTAAAAACATTAACGTAAATCCAAAGAAATCCTCTAAGAAAAAAAAAGATAAAAAAGCTGTTGAAGAAGATTACGCAATATTAGAAATAAAAAAAGATATAAAAAAAGAACAATATAAGAGCAATAATGAAATGGAACTAGATTTCTTTTTGAAAAAATATTTCCTTTTTCAACTAAGATGGGATGATCCCTTGAATAAGAAAATAATGAAAAATATCAGGATATATTGTCTCCTACTTAGACTGATAAATCCAAAGGAAATTGCGATATCTTCGATTCAAAGAGGTGAAATAAATCTAGATGAAATGCTGATTCAAAAGGACCTAGTTCTTACAGAATTGATAAGAAAAGGGATATTTATTATTGAACCAATTTGTCTCTCTATAAAAAGGGACGAAAAATCTCTTATATATCAAACTATGGATATTTCATTGGTCGATAATAATAAGCACCAAACAAATAAAAGATACACAAAAAAAAGATATATTGAGAAAGGGGGTTTTCAAAAATCCATTTCACGACACAGCAACATATTTTTGAGTGGAGACAAAAATTATTATGATTTACTTCTTCCTGAAAATATTCTATCTTCCAAACGTCGTAGAGAATTTCGAATTCGAATTTGTTTCAATTCCCGGAATTTTAATGTTGTGGATAGAAATCCAAGATTTTGCAATGAAAACAAAATAAGAAACTGTGGGCAATTTTTGAATGAGGACAAAGATATTAATACAGATAGAAAAAATTTTATTAAATTCAAATTATTTCTTTGGCCCAATTATCGATTAGAAGATGTAGCTTGTATGAATCGCTATTGGTTTAATACCAATAACAGTAGTCGTTTCAGTATGTCAAGAATACATATGTATTCACAATTCAGAATGAATTCAATTCCAATGAAAAATGAAAAGAATTTCTAGTGGATTTACTACATATCGTGTAACATATTCGGTAGATGAAGATATCCTGTGTAATATTCTAATACACGATGCTGATTTCATAGTGTATCAATTTTAACTAGGAAGAGAAGAATCCTTTTAAGTAAAAATAAATTGTTTTCTTTCGTGAATACATATATGTCTTGTATATTATGTTTTGTATATTTGGATCAAATATACAAAACATAATATACATAAATAAAAAACAAAGTAGTATATGAATGAAATCCAATTTTGATGTATACTAGATGAAAATAATAGGCATAATAAATATTATTCTTTTTCCTGATCGGTAAAATTAACAGAAAAGAAAAATAGAAATCTTAATTTATGGTTAAAAATTCATTCATCTCGGTTCTTACACAAGAAGAAAAAGAAGAAAATAGTGGGTCTGTTGAATTTCAAGTATCCCATTTCACCAGTAAGATACGGAGACTTACTTCACATTTAGAATTGCACAAAAGAGATTTTTTATCGCAAAGGGGTCTACGAATAATTCTGGGAAAACGTCAACGATTATTGACTTATTTGTCAAAGAAAAATAAAGTACGTTATAAGAAATTAATGGATCAGTTAGATATTCGGGAACCAAAAACTCGTTAATGAAATTGGAATTTATTCTTCGAGTTTCTTATTATCCTTGTTTTTTTTTTATTTTTCATTTGAAGAAATTCATGAAATAATGAATTAAGGAAAAAAAAGATGACTGTACCGGCTACAAGAAAAGATTTGATAATAGTCAATATGGGTCCTCACCACCCATCAATGCATGGTGTTCTTCGGCTGATCATTACTCTGGATGGTGAAAATGTTATTAACTGTGAACCTATATTGGGCTATTTACACAGAGGGATGGGAAAAATAGAGGAGAACAAAACAATTATACAATATTTGCCTTATGTAACACGTTGGGATTCATTTATCCACAGATTTTTATCTTCCTTTTGAACTCATTTCTATAATTCTTTTAGTTTATTTGATAGGTGCAATTATTATGGCTCGTCAATAATCTAATATAATAATAAGAACTTCTTTTTTTTTGATTAAAGATAAAGAATGAAATGAAAGCGGATTTCATCTATTTTCTTTCATTCTACTTTGAATATCTTTGTAATCCTTCTATTCTAGATTCTAGTCAACTGAATCAGTTTAATCTTTGTTCATATTGAAATGAATTGAGATAGATGAGGAATTTATTAATATGGACTTTTTAGAAGTGTTTATTTATTTTCTATCGGTATCTATGGACTGATCACAAGTCGAAGCATGGTTAGAGCACTTATGTGTCTTGAGCTTATACTAAATTTGGTGAATATAGATTTTCTGATATATTTGATAGTCGACAATTAAAAGGATAAATTTTCTCAATCTTTGTTATAGCCATTGCGGCTGCTGAAGCGGCTATTGGGCTAGCTATTGTGATCCATCGTAACAGAAAATCAACTCGTATCAATCAATCGAATTTGCTGAATAATTAGTCATAATTCTTCTATTTTCACATAGAAATAGATTTTCAAATATTCTATATTCTATTAAATATTCTATTACAAATATTCTATTATTATTATTATTTTAATATTATTATTATTTTAATATTTGTTTTCTTTCTTCTCTTTTTTCATATAGATTTATGATTTCTAGTTACTAACCTATTCTATCACTAACCTAATAACAAACGTATTCATCTGATACTGATATATAATATATCATCATATCCTTATATCCTTAATTTACATTTTTATATACTAGAAATATTCTATATACTTATATACTAGAAATATACATATAGAAATATAGTAAAATGAACATGAATTGAATTCGTAAACTCATATTTCATGGTTATTGAAATGGAAATCAAAGTATCTTGGCCCTTTCTCATAAACAGATTAAAAAAAATCTATTGATTCTTAAAATCTTGATAAATCATTGATTCATCTGGTGTTTACAATAGAAAATATATTATTTATTTCATTTTATTATTTTACCAGATCGAAAATCTTTTGTGTTCAAAACTGGAATTTATAGACCCAATGTCACATTCAGTAAAGATTTATGATACATGTATAGGATGTACCCAATGTGTTCGAGCTTGCCCCACGGATGTATTGGAAATGATACCTTGGGACGGATGTAAAGCTAAGCAAATTGCTTCTGCGCCAAGAACCGAAGATTGTGTAGGTTGTAAAAGATGTGAATCCGCTTGTCCAACGGATTTTTTGAGTGTCCGTGTTTATTTATGGCATGAAACAACTCGCAGCATGGGTCTTTCTTATTGATATGTGATAAAAAACTCCAATGGAGTCATTTGATTCCTCTTTAACGACAAAAGCCCGTGCTCTAGAAAAGAAAATATATTATTCTTCTCCCGAGCACGGGCTTTTCTGGTCTAATTTTATCTTGTCTTTATAACGAGTTATTTTCCTTGGTTAACAATACTTCTTGTTTTGCCCATATTTGTGGGTTCTTCAATTGTATTTTTCCCTCATAGGGGAAATAAAGTGTATAGGTGGTATACTCTATTTATATGTATCCTAGAGCTCCTTCTAATGACCTATGTCTTTTGTTATCATTTCCAATTGGACGATCCATTAACCCAATTGAAGGAGGATTATAAATGGATCAATCTTTTTAATTTTCACTGGAGACTGGGAACCAATGGATTTTTCATAGGACCCATTTTACTGACAGGATTTATCACTACTTTAGCTACTTTAGTAGCTTGGCCAGTTACTCGAAATCCGCGATTTTTCTATTTCTTAATGTTAGCAATGTATAGTGGCCAAATAGGATCATTTTCTTCTCGAGACCTTTTCCTTTTTTTCATCATGTGGGAATTAGAATGAATTCCTGTTTATTTACTTTTATCCATGTGGGAAGGAAAAAAACGTCTGTATCTGTACTCGGCTACAAAGTTTATTGTTTATTTTGTGCACTGCCGGAGGTTCCATTTTTGGAGTTCTAGGTATGGGTTTATATGGTTCCAATGAACCAACATTAGATTTAGAAAAATTAGCTAATCAATCGTATCCTGCAGCATTAGAAATAATACTCTATTTTGGTTTTCTTATTGCTTATGCTGTCAAATCGCCGACCCTACATACATGGTTACCAGATACCCACGATTACAGTGCATGTATGCTTTTAGCTGAAATCTTAACAATTTAAAAAAATGTATTGCCTATTCTTCCATATTTCACATGGATTTCCTAATTATAGGAATTGGTTCTATAACTGGTACGGGACTTAATGAAACGATTTTAAAAATACTCTCTCATGGATTGATTGGTGCTGCACTCTTTTTCTTAGCAGGAACAAGTTGTGATAGTTTATCTCGAAGAGATGAGGGGATATCTATCCCAATGTCAAAAATCTTTACCATGTTTAGTAGTTTCTCGATGGCTTCTCTTGCATTGCCAGGAATGAGTGGTTTTGTTGCAGAATTCTTAGTCTTTTTTGGAAAAATTACCAGCCCAAAATAGCTTTTCATGTCAAAAATGTTAATTACTTTTGTAATGGCAATCGGAATGATATTAACTCCTATTTTTTTATTATCTATATTACGTCAGATTTTCTATGGATACAAGCTATTCAATATTCCAAACTCGAATCTTTTTGATTCTGGACCACGAGAACTATTTGTTTCGATCTTTATCTTTCTACCTGTAATAGTAATTGGTATTTATCCTGATTTCGTTCTCCCGTTATCGGTTGACAAGGTACAAGTTCTATTATCTAATTCTTTTTATAGATACTAATTCTTTTTTTAGATTCAATAAATTTCATTAATTGGAAAGAAAGTCTTAGAATTCTTTGACTTTCATATTCTCACTATTCTTCGTTGTACAATGAAAAAAAAAGGGAGGAAGGGTGAATTAAAATTGTAATGAGATAAGATACATCTAAAGTTTTTGAGAACCGTTGAAATAGAGGAATTCCTCAAAAGGTTCTCAAAAACTCGCACAAAATTTCATTGTGTATCAGACGATTTTTTTATGTATTCTTTATGTAGTTTATTTTATTCAATTAGATATTTATTGGAATGAACCATAGCTATGGAACCCGATTCCTAATAGATTGATTCCAAAATAGCATATCCAAATTAGGAGAAATCCTATAGAAGCTACAAATGCCGAATTCATGCCTTGATCTTGCAATTTTGAATCTTTTCTAGTATGTAAATAAATTGCAAATATGGTCCAAGTAATAAAAGCCCAAGTTTCCTTAGGGTCCCAATTCCAATATGAACCCCATGCTTCATTAGCCCATACTGCTCCAGAAAGAATCCCTATGGTTAAAAAGGTAAACCCTAAACTAATGACACGATAACTCCAATAATCCAAACCCTGAATTAATTGATATTTGTAAAAATTTTTAAATGAGAGGAAAGAAGTCTTTTTTAATAAACTTCCTTTTTCGTTCAAATATTCCATATCACCAAAGAAAAATGACTTCCTTAAACTTAAAAGATTCTTGTTTTTCAAAAAAGAATCGATTCTTTTTTGAAATGTAATCACTATAAGAGCAACTGATAATAATGATCCGCATAAAAGAGCTGCATAGCTCAATAGCATCATACTGACATGCATCATTAACCACTGAGATTTTAGAGCAGGTACTAATATTGCGGGTTGATGCATTTCAGTTGAAAGACCTGACGTGGCGAAACCTTGGGTAAAAATGGCACTTGGTGCAGTTATTGCGCTTAAATCATTTTTATGGTTCCCAAGATACGGAATCATATGAATAATGGATAAACTCCATGAAAGGAATATTAATGATTCGTATAAATTACTTAAAGGAAAATGTCCCGAAGAAATCCAACGAATAACTAAAAAACCTGTTATAGAGAGAAAAGTAGCTATCATCCCTTTTTCTGACGAATTACGTAATCCTTCGATTTCGTATACTAATAAGTTCATCAAATGAATTAGAATCACAATTGAGATGATCGAAAAGGAAATATGAGTTAATATATGTTCTAAGGTCGCAAATATCATAAATATGAGTCCCTTTTAAATAATTTAAATTGGGGTGATTAAATAGAATCTAAAATATTTTAAATATTTTAGATTCTATTAGATCTATTGTGTCTATATTATTAATATGAATGAATATTTATGCCGCCACTCGGACTCGAACCGAGATGCTCTAGCACTGCTTCCTAAGAGCAGCGTGTCTACCAATTTCACCATGGCGGCTTACCTTAAATAATAATAGGTAATTCGTGTTGAATTGTCGATATTCAATAGAGTTTAGGAAACAATGAAGAAAGATGCATTTCCATTTCTATGGAAATGTTCAATATCAATACTATTTAATTAGTATCTTCATCCTCGTAAGTTCAGTTTGAATAATCAACTTTTACATACTAGTAAACCTAGCTCTTGTTTATCCAGAATAGTAAGAACTCAAAAGTTTCGTTTTCAGTCGGGGTATAAAATTCATAATCTTTTTTTCTAACGATTTTGAGACCCAACATCTTAGTATAAAGTATAATGAAATATTTAGATTCTTTCTTATTTATCGTAATTGTGCTTTTCTATTTTGAAAAGCACAATTCATAGGAAATAAAAAATCATCTTACGAATTTCATATAAATCAATATAAATTTTAATAAATAGAATCAAATAAATAAAATAGAATATGAATATAATAATAGAATAAAATATAAATATAGAAAGACTATAAAAAATATAAAAAAAGATGATAAAAAAAAGAAAATACACAATACTGAATACTTTGAATCAAGTAGACAGAAAGATTCTTATTTTTCACATTACTTAGCTCTAACTAATAAGGAGAAGTGAAATACAAATACAATACACAATACATTAGTAAAATTTACTAATTTGTCTTCCAATTCCAAAATGGAAATTTGGAAGTTCTTTAAAACATGTCAATTAAGATTTTTCCAAGACTTTTTTTTGTCGCACAAAAAAACTTTTTGATTGTCCGGTAGAAATAGATTTAGCTAAAGAAAAAGCTTTTACTGCCTCTAAAGATCCTTTTTTTTTCCAAAGATTTCTACGAATATGCTTTTTTGACATAGAAGTACGTTTTTTTGGAACTGCCATTCAAAAGGTAGGTGACTCCTTTTTATCGTTGTATGTGAAAGACATATATTGTTCAAAAGAAATTACTTTTTATTAGTTATTATCTCTACTTAATTCCATAAATTTCAAAATCTCCTCAATAATATCATAATATACAAATAGAAAAAAAAGAAGAAAAGAAAAAGAAATTAAATAATAAAAGAAAAATATTCTATATTCTAAAATGATTCTATTTTCATAGACAAATAGATTTCTATTTTCTATCTTCATTCTTATATTTGTATAAGAATCACATATACATACGTATTTTCTATTTAGTATTTTAGAATAGAATTTTCTTTTCTTTAGAATATAATTTCTAATAGAAAATAAAGATAAAATAGAAAGATAAAGGAATATATACAAAAAGAATATATAAAAAAAGTAATGTAACTTTCATATAAATAAATGAAATCTATCTTCAATCTACAAATAGATCATATATCTATAAAATAAATCGAAATTACATAATTTTACATTTTACATAATTAGAATATAATGTAAAGAAAAGGTAAAATCCAATTATTCAAAATCTCATATTATGTCATATTATTTCAAAAAGATATTTCTTTTCTATAGTTTTCAGTTAATTAAGAACTAAGTAATAAACTTGACTAATTATTTGATCATATTATTTGATATTTGACCAACCAATTGCAACTCTTATTTCAATTATTGAATAAAAAAAAAGAGTCATAATTCCAATATTTGTATTTTTTTATTTGATCTTTTTCATATCTTTTTTTTTTATTTTCGAAAAGAGGTCAACAGAATTGGTGAATAGGAAACAATTATAAGAAAAAAGAACAATTTGTTTTTT